ATAAAAAGAAACCCTTCTGTGGTATTCCACATATTGTCTAGTTCCTTACCGTACCACGTTAATTACCAATTATTGGTTATTGAGATTCCTAGGCAAGGCAGATTAATATTTAGGAATAGATATTACCTCTCTTTTTAACCTTTCAAATAAAAAAAAAATAAATAAAATTCAAATGATTGAAGTCTTTCTATTTGGAATCGTCTTAGGTCTAATTCCTATTACTTTGGCTGGATTATTCGTAACCGCCTATTTACAATACAGACGTGGTGATCAGTTGGACCTTTGATTAATTAACATCTCTTTTTTTAACTGACCCCTCCCTTCTTTAATTTAATCCGAGGGGGAGGTCAGGGTCAAATTCAGATTGCTGTTCAATTATTTCAGTTCAGTGTGTATGGTTTTAGATCTAAGACGACAAGAGCGGAATCACGCTCTGTAGGATTTGAACCTACGACATTGGGTTTTGGAGACCCACGTTCTACCGAACTGAACTAAGAGCGCTTTCTTATCACAACGAAAAAGGCTGGAAATAAGGAGATTCTCTTTTTTTACCCCAACAATTCTTGTATGTGTATACTATCATATATCATAAAATAGAAATTTATGTATGTCAAAATGAAATCGATCGAAAAAAAAAAAAAAAAAGATCTCGCGTTACTGCTGCTCTGAGCGGTAATTGGTAGGGATGACAGGATTTGAACCCGTGACATTTTGTACCCAAAACAAACGCGCTACCAAGCTGCGCTACATCCCTTTCAATTGGCCTACAATATCATTGTAAAGAATCCCTGTCTTGTTTTCCACATCCTTATTTTTTATTCCCTCTAGTGATATGCAAAATGGATCTTGCCTTTTCTTGTTTTTGGTCTCATATCATATACCATATAATAATAATAAATTATTATTTTTCTTGGGAATTCGCAGGTGTAAAGTGACCCTTTTTCTGTTTTAAGAAAAAAAAAAGAAAATCAAATCTTATATACCGAATCATTGCGCATTTCAATTTGAATTAGGGATTCCGCGCACAAATACAAGTGGGCCTTTAACTACATATACATCTCTTACCATAATATATTCCAATAGGGAATACAAAAACAAAAAAGAAGGAGGATTTTCAATGCGAGATCTAAAAACATATCTTTCCGTGGCACCGGTACTAAGTACTCTATGGTTCGGGTCTTTAGCAGGGTTATTGATAGAAATCAACCGTTTATTCCCCGACGCATTGACATTTCCTTTTTTTTCATTCTAGTTATTGAACTGGAACGGGGTGAAGAAGATTAGAGCTAGAATCAAATATTTGTGACTAATCTCTCTTTCCCCTCTTTTCGTTTTTTTGTTTTACAATTAGAAAGAAGGAAAGCGAAAGAAAAAAGGTGGCTTCAACCTCAGCGAAACCCGGGTTCAGGCTCCGATTAAATTAATTATTAATTATCCAGTTAAAAGCAAATAGACAGGTAAAAGAAAACGGAAATCGAAATATGGCTAGGGTAAGAGTATCCTCCACTACAAGATCCTTAAATGAAATACTGGACTGCGATTTAGCAATATAGTTAGAAATTCTTGTATTACTTATTATTTTTTATTTTGATTTCCTATTTATTTACTATATTGATTGCAATAAAATCTTTATTTCATAAGTTTTTTTTGAGTGGTTAGCAACTTCTATTTTTTTGTCCCGTGCTTCTTATTCGTTGCGGGTCGGAAAATAGAAAAGTTGGGTGAATCAAAAACCCCAAGGAGGTTCATGGCCAAGGGTAAAGAGGTCCGAGTAAGGGTTATTTTGGAATGTACTAGTTGTGTTCGAAACGGTGTTAATAAGGAATCAAGGGGTATTTCCAGATATATTACTCAAAAGAATCGACACAATACACCCAGTCGATTGGAATTGAGAAAATTCTGTCCCTATTGTTACAAGCATACACTTCATGGGGAGATAAAAAAATAGATAGAGTCAAGCCGCGTGCTTTTGTGTCACCCTTCCAAGGGACATGAAAAACTAATCTAGATATATATCTAGATTATTTCATATATTTTAATAAAAACAAATAAATAAATCTAGACAAACCAAATCCTATAATTGATTCTATAAATCATTTTTTGATTTCATCGAAATGGGATTTTAGGGATAAGGAATAAACAAATTATGGATAAAACCAAGCGACTCTTTCTTAAATCCAAGCGATCTTTTCGTAGGCGTTTGCCCCCGATCCAATCGGGGGATCGAATTGATTATAGAAACATGACTTTAATTAGTCGATTTCTTAGTGAACAAGGAAAAATATTATCTAGACGGGTGAATAGATTGACCTTAAAAGAACAACGATTAATTACTATTGCTATAAAACAAGCTCGTATTTTATCTTCGTTACCTTTTCTTAATAATGAGAAACAATTTGAAAGAAGTGGGTTGACCGCTAGACCTCCCGGTCTTAGAACCAGAAAAAAATAGGCTTACTCTTCAATTAAATAAAAATTCCAATCTGAACTCAAACACAGATGGATGTTTTGTTCAAAAAATCTGTGAAGCAGCCGTGCCGTAAGAAAAAAAAAAAAAAGAATTGGGAAAGAAGAATAAAATCAATCTTTTTTTTTTATTGAGCGTGTTCGCTCATTTTGACGACTTTATCATATTATTTCTACTCTACCTTCCTCTTACTGGAGTTCATTCTCCAGAGAACTCCGTTTAAAAATTATAATGGATTCCTTCCAATTTCCTTATTTTATAATCTCATTGGAAATCATATAAAGACAATTCCTATTTGATATAGCTATTTGTGCAAGTATCTTACGATTAAGAACCAACTGCGCCTTATACAGATTGTATATTAATCTACTATAACTATAGGATACCAGATTTCCGCGAATTACTGCATTTATTCGGGTGATCCACAAACGACGAAAATCTCTTTTTTTCCTATCTCTATCGCGATGAGCCGAAACCAAAGCTCTTATTTTCTGTTGAGTAATTGTTCGGCTAAGTCGTGAATGAGCCCCGCGAAAGCTTGATACAAATAAACGCATTTTTGTTCTACGTCTCCGAGCTATATATCCTCGTCTAATTCTGGTCATTGAATAAATGAAACTTTGATGAATAACTAATTGATTTCCTTTCTTTCAGTTATTCTTTTCCCCTTTCCTAGTCTATTAATAACAAAACGGACTCTTCCAATTTATAAAATCAAAATTCCAATGGCTTTTGCTACTCTAACCTTCCCGACCACGCTTTTACCTTTTGTCGAGGCATTGGAAAGAAAATAGTAAAAAAAAAACGAAAGTAGTAAATAGATAAAGAAATTGTGGGTTCCGTCGTCTCTATGATTACTTCTTAAACGGTGAGGCCCTCTCTATACACCGGAGCCACTTCCTTCATTTAATCAATTCTATTGGTAACTTGTACAGTTACCACTCTTCGGCTCTACCCATGAATTTTCTAGTAATAGGTCTTTCATAACGAGATAGACCTTATACAGTAACGGTATTTAATTATGAAGATTGGTGGGGTAGCTGACCTTGTTAGTCCGTTCTTGCAAGAGTAGAAAGATAATCTTTCTGCTTTTTTATAGTATTTCCCCCGCTTAATGGATAACTATTTGTTACCAATGGGGAATTCTTTCTCACCTTAAATTAATTGCAAATTGAGGTGGTGGAATTTGCGCCAGTGGAAACCATAAATTTCATACACAATAGAAAGATATGATAGATCGATCTTTTTTTAGATAGTGAATGGAGTTCTTCTTCTTCTATTCTATCCGATTCACAGGTACTGATCATTGATACTTAAAAAAGGGTTTCTTTCTTTTGGTTTGTCTCAGCCCATGATTGAAACGAGTCGCACATACACCCTTGTACATGTTCCTCGGCGCTGAGGACATCCCCGCAGAGCGGGGGATTTGGTAACATTTCTAATTGGCTGTCTTGGGTTTCTAATAAGTTGTTTAATAGTTGGCATGCTGAATTATCCATTATGGGCTGGTTTAGATCGATCCTAACCGGATGATTATGAATTTCTTCTGTTTAATAGAATATTAAACCCTTAAGAAGTGACTGCTATGTTTTATCCAACCGCTACAAGATCAACAAGTCCATGAGCTTGGGCTTCTGTTGCTGACATAAAAGTATCCCTTTCCATGTCTTCGGATACAACCCATAAGGGCTTGCCCGATCTTTGTACATAAACCATTGTAAGGATTTCGCGCAGTCTCAGTAGTTCTTCCGTATCCAGGATAAATTCTCCCGTTTGTGCCCCATAAAAAGCGCCAATAGGTTGATGGATCATGACCCTGATGATATATTATAACATAATAAAAGGTTCCTCTATCTCGCACGATTCGGCGAGGGGAAGAGATAAAGAAAAAGATAGAATTGAACAACCGTACGGGCACTTTTTCGCATTGCATACGGCTCGCCAATGGAATTTGCTTTTTACCCTTCATCAAACAAGGATAAAAAGGGGGTTCTATTATACCCAGATGGGTAAATGATCCAATTACCACCCTTCTTTTTTTTTGAGGAGTTCAAAAATACTATGATGGCTCCGTTGCTTTATATATTTATTTTTTTTGTGATTCAGCAATCCCAAAGTTTCTTTTTTTTTTTTTCAAATCAAAATAAAAAAAGAAATAAATCAAAAATAATCTTCTTTTTTTATTTTCGTACTCTTTCATACCATAAATCTTGTTAATTGTTAATTGTTAAGAACCTTTCGGCGTGAAAAAGGTGTGTGGCGCTGCAATAGGCCTCCGATAGGTAAGATAAACTCGGAATACCCCTTCTTTATCTCATACTACTGCTTCGATACATAATCAAATATTTTGAAAAAAAAAAAACACTAACAATTTTCATATCGAATTCGAAGTGCCATGCTATTATTACTTAATATTAAGAATTCATATGGCGAAGGCATAGTCTTCTTTTTTCTCTCAAATAAAAAACTCATTGGCGCCAAGCGTGAGGGAATGCTAGACGTTTGGTACTTGCTCCGGCGGCCAGGAGAAAAGACCCCATGGAGGCGGCCAATCCCATGCATATTGTCTGTACATCGGGTCGCACAAATTGCATAGTATCATAAATTGCTATCCCGGGTATTACCCATCCGCCAGGAGAGTTGATAAATAAATACAAATCCTTGGTCTCGTTCTCTATACTGAGATATACCATAATACCAATAAGTTGATTCGAGATATCGCTCTCAACCATTTGACCTAAAAAAAGTAATCTTTCTCGATAAAGTCGGTTGATTAGGATAAAACAGTATCCTTTCGGAGCCGTACAGGCATCTTTTGATGCATACGGTTCAACAAAACTTGCGAAAAACAAATCAATGTGTAGCTCCTAGCCCCTTTCCTTTCTTTTTTCCTCGCTTCTATCGAGGGGCTTTTCTTCCGGTTTTCAAGAACGCTGAGTTTAGCCGGTTTCCTAGACCTATAATATTCTAATATAAAAAAGAAATTCACTAAACTTATCGACTTATCGAACTAACTTTTCATTGATGTATTTTTTCATCGAGATCCGATCCAAAAATCACGATGCCATTTTCTTGTTCCTGAATTGAATGGGCTTCTTCCATTTTTTTAGGTTTAGGCTCTACTCCGAGTAAGGATTCGCCCGATTTTGATTTGCACATATAAGACAAATGACCCCAATACCACGTCTCTTTTTTGCTATGACTTACCCCTTTTTTAATTCATTTCTTTCATGTCTTCCGCCAAATATTTGACATATTCATCATATTTAGCATTCCGTTGATTAACGTTTGAGATCGCTTTTCGAATAAAGGAATCGTTTATGATATAAGTAATAATCATAGATATATTACCAATTGGGTTTTTCTAAACGGAGCCTGGATACCTCATTTTATTGGTCCAGCCAAGACGACCATAAAATTGATTTATTGCTAATATTAATCTGGATGCTTCCTCACGAAATAGATCTAATTGCACTTCATTGCATTTCACGCTACAAATTTTTGATAATTCAATCAATTTTTTGGGCGAAACAGAGGATATCTCGATCGGGGGAGAGAACGGGGAAATCCCATATGACCCAATAGATCTGACAAGTCGCACTATATGTCAACCCAAGATGGATGCTTGTCCCCGGGACTTCGATAAGGTACTTTTGGAACACCAATAGGCATAAAATGAAAGAAAAAAGAATTAAGTACTCTAGTTCACTTTGATGTGGAAGCGTAATAATGGGCTTCTTGTCTTAATACTAGTGGCCGTTATCTTAGTTTATACATAGATTGACGAAGTTCATAAAATAAAGGAAAATTATTACGAATAAGTCTTTTGAATGATGACCAAATATGGATACATTCGCTCATAGAAAAGGGAATCAACCCCCATTGCGTATTGGTACTTATCGAGTATAGAATAGATCTGCTTCTCTTTTTTCCTACGAACCGAACTCTTCCATTATTACTAAAAGAATAGAACAAATATTAATATTAATCCCTTTTTCGAGATAATCCCCTGAAAAAAGGGGTACATAGCATAGTTTTTTTCAATGCAATAAAGTTACATAGTGTCTATTTTTTATTAATAAAGGGGTAGTCCCATGGGTTTGCCTTGGTATCGTGTTCATACCGTCGTATTGAATGATCCCGGTCGTTTGATTGCTGTCCATATAATGCATACAGCCCTGGTTGCGGGTTGGGCCGGTTCAATGGCTCTATATGAATTAGCTGTTTTTGATCCCTCCGATCCAGTTCTTGATCCAATGTGGAGACAAGGCATGTTCGTTATACCCTTCATGACTCGTTTAGGAATAACCGATTCATGGGGTGGTTGGAGTATTACAGGGGGGACAGTAACGAATCCGGGTATTTGGAGTTACGAAGGTGTAGCGGGGGCACATATTGTGTTTTCCGGATTGTGCTTCTTGGCAGCTATCTGGCATTGGGTGTATTGGGATCTAGCAATATTTGTTGATGACCGTACAGGAAAACGTTCTTTGGATTTGCCTAAAATCTTTGGAATTCATTTATTTCTCTCAGGAGTGGCTTGCTTTGGTTTTGGGACATTTCATGTAACAGGATTGTATGGTCCTGGAATATGGGTGTCTGATCCGTATGGACTAACTGGAAAGGTACAATCTGTAAATCCAGCATGGGGTGTGGAAGGTTTTGATCCTTTTGTTCCAGGAGGAATAGCCTCTCATCATATTGCGGCAGGGACATTGGGCATATTAGCAGGCTTATTCCATCTCAGTGTCCGCCCGCCACAACGCTTATACAAAGGATTACGTATGGGCAATATTGAAACCGTTCTTTCCAGCAGCATCGCTGCTGTCTTTTTTGCAGCGTTTGTTGTTGCTGGAACTATGTGGTATGGGTCAGCAACTACCCCCATCGAATTATTTGGTCCCACCCGTTATCAATGGGATCAGGGATACTTTCAGCAAGAAATATATCGAAGAGTCAGTGCTGGACTAGCCGAAAATCAAAGTTTATCAGAAGCTTGGTCTAAAATTCCTGAAAAATTAGCTTTTTATGATTACATCGGAAATAATCCTGCGAAAGGGGGATTATTCAGAGCGGGTTCAATGGATAACGGGGATGGAATAGCTGTCGGGTGGTTAGGACACCCTATATTTAGAGATAAAGAAGGGCGTGAACTTTTTGTACGTCGTATGCCTACTTTTTTTGAAACATTTCCAGTTGTTTTGGTAGACGGAGATGGAATTGTTAGAGCCGACGTTCCTTTTCGAAGGGCAGAATCGAAGTATAGTGTCGAACAAGTAGGTGTAACCGTTGAGTTCTATGGTGGCGAGCTGAATGGCGTGAGTTATAGTGATCCTGCTACTGTGAAAAAATATGCTAGACGTGCTCAATTGGGTGAAATTTTTGAATTAGATCGTGCTACTTTGAAATCCGATGGTGTTTTTCGTAGCAGCCCAAGGGGCTGGTTTACGTTTGGACACGCTTCATTTGCTCTGCTTTTCTTCTTCGGACACATTTGGCATGGTGCTAGAACCTTGTTCAGAGATGTTTTTGCTGGTATTGACCCGGATTTGGACGCTCAAGTGGAATTTGGAGTATTCCAAAAACTTGGAGATCCAACTACAAGAAGACAAGTAGTCTGATGCAGCATTGCTCTACTATTTTAGTTTCTCACTTCTGCTTCTATTTTCGATTTGTGCTTTTTATTTAAAATAAGGTATAAGGTACTGGAGAAATATGGATTTAAATCGCCGCCCTTTTTGATTCTTTTTTTCTTTAATCCGGGGGATGATCCCAAATAAACAGGTATGGAAGCTATAATTGGAAACCACGATCGAATTTATGGAAGCATTGGTTTATACATTCCTCTTAGTCTCGACTCTAGGGATCATTTTTTTCGCTATCTTTTTTCGAGAACCGCCTAAAGTTCCAACTAAAAAAACAAAATGATTTTTTTTTATCTCAATTGAAGTAATGGGCCTCCCAATATTGGGAGGCCCATTACTTCTACTTCAACTAGTCCCCGTGTTCCTCGAATGGATCTCTTAGTTGTTGAGAGGGTTGCCCAAAAGCAGTATATAAGGCGTACCCAGTAAAACTTACAAGTAACCCAGATATAGAGATGGCGACTAGGGTTGCTGTTTCCATTATTATAGAATTTCAAGACCACACTGGATCCATGATAAGATCGTTTATTTACAACGGAATGGTATACAAAGTCAACAGATCTCAATCAATACAAAATAGGATTTATGGCTACACAAACAGTTGAGGGTAGTTCTAGAGCTCGTCCAAAAAGAACTTCTGCAGGGGGGTTGTTGAAACCCTTGAATTCGGAATATGGTAAAGTAGCTCCTGGATGGGGAACTACTCCTTTGATGGGAGTCGCAATGGCTTTATTTGCGGTATTCCTATCTATTATTTTGGAGATTTATAATTCGTCCGTTTTACTGGACGGAATTTCACTGAATTAGAATGAAATTTACAAGAATCACAAAATATTACCTTTTAAATAAGCATTTAGGTATCGGATTTTGATTTTCGTTGATTGGTAGTTCGACCGCGAATTTTTTATTTCTGTATTTCCGGAATATGAGTGTGCGACTTGTTCGAATTGATCCTATTGATAGTACAGAGCATAGATCTGTCGTCTTGATCGAGATGGCTTTACTCCGTCGGATATTCATTCGAGTATCTGGAGCACGGAATATATGAAATAGATCACGAAGTATTCGAACTATGATTCATACTTAATATTCAGACCCCTTGGCCGGATTCAAAAAATTTTTCCAAAGACAAAATTTGCAATTGCAAGATTTTTCTTCTTTCAAATTCCCCATTTCTGCTTTTATTTTACTCAAAGCACAAATTTGAATAAATGATGATCCAAGGATTCTTACTCATGGAATCTTTGGACTTAGTTTGAAGGTTTTATTGAATCATCGTGGTTCTAGTATGAATCTGAGGTTTCAATTGATTCATAGGGTCTTAACAAGAAAATTCCTAGCAATAATAAAGAAAACAAAAGTCAAGCTGCATTACATACAACTCAAAATAACAAATCAAAGAAAATGAAATAGGTAAATAGAAGATTCAAGAGGCCTGTAACGATCAACATAAAGATAAGCGCGTCGACTTGATTTTTTGGCATTCTAATTATAACCACAAAGAAAAGCTTTCTTATTTTTATTCTTTCGTATTTTTAGATAAGATTGAATCAAAAAATTAAGAAGTTTCCAATTTTCTATTCCATACCAGTATTGGGGTGGTTTTGTTTGAGCCGTACGAGATGAAATTCTCATATACGGTTCTCAGAGGGGAGTTCTCTTGGTTTACCTATCTCAATAAAGTCTACGATTGGTTCGAAGAACGTCTCGAGATTCAGGCGATTGCAGATGATATAACTAGTAAATACGTTCCTCCTCATGTCAACATATTTTATTGTCTGGGAGGAATTACGCTCACTTGTTTTTTAGTACAAGTAGCTACAGGGTTTGCTATGACTTTTTACTACCGCCCGACCGTTACTGAGGCTTTTGCCTCTGTTCAATACAT